TAGTATGAGGGCGGTTGGTCAAGTAGGCCCCCATCGTCTAGTGGTTTAGGACATCTCTCTTTCAAGGAGGCAGCGGGGATTCGAATTCCCCTGGGGGTAGGGTACTACGAAAGGAAGTTGATCATGGATTACTAATAAGCCTATAAAATAAAAATGGATTCTTATGGGGTCGATGCCCGAGCGGTTAATGGGGACGGACTGTAAATTCGTTGGCAATATGTCTACGCTGGTTCAAATCCAGCTCGGCCCAATAAACCGCATCAATCTGCCATGAGATAGTATAAAACCCCTTGTCCTTTAGAAAGAGAAAGACCCCAGACGAAGATAAAAAAGAATCAAATTTTCTGCCAGATCCCTTATTTCCCTGGGATTGTAGTTCAATTGGTTAGAGCACCGCCCTGTCAAGGCGGAAGCTGCGGGTTCGAGCCCCGCCAGTCCCGGCGGATCCAATAAATACAAAAAGAAAATTTTCCCTTTCTATGAACTAGTAAAGAGTGTCGAGGGATATACTTTCATTCCTAAAGCAAAAAGGGGTCTTCATCTCTTTTTTCTTTCCTGTTTTTCCACCCCGCTTTTATTGTTTGTTAGGTTTGGAACTATGTAATTAATTGAAGTGGAAAGACAATCTGATGATCCTTCATCAGAAGACTGTCCGGGGAAGACACAAGGTGGATTATAGAAAAAACAAGGAAACGGATGATAAATAAATATAATTTTGGAGTAAAGTAATTAAGTTAGGAATCCAAATTTTGATTTGGTATGGATAAAAGAACTTCCTATGTTATACTATTCAAGTCTTGACGACGAGTTGATTTGATAGATCAGATATTGTTATTCATGATAGTGATCCGGTTCTCGATCATCGAGAAGTAATTCATTCATTGAATTTACAGACGAAAGATTTATCATCTCTAGGGGATTAAATCCCGAGTTATTGCGAAGTAAAAAACCGATGAGATTATGGAAGTAAATATTCTTGCATTTATTGCTACTGCACTATTCATTCTAGTTCCTACCGCTTTTCTACTTATCATTTACGTAAAAACAGTAAGTCAAAATGATTAATTCAATTGAATTTGAAAATTCATTTGAATCAAACTTTTCTTCCAAGTTCTTATCAAAAATTGACGAAGTCAAATGAAAGGGATTCCATTTCACGTCTTAACTTAAATGATTAAATGAAATGAGCGTACTATAATCGGAAATTTTCTAATAGATAGTATGGTAGAAAAATGCATTTTTCTACCATACTATCTTAGTTTATAAAGTTGTAATCTAGAATAAAGGTAAACGCTTAAGTTTCTATATATCAACCTACAATATGCTCTTCCTATATTTGTATATATATTCCATATCAATATATTCAATATATTGTATGGAATTGACATAAGACCTAATTTGCTACATCTATTTGTTCCGATCAATCCGAAAAAACGCTTCTAATTCCTTTCCTTTTACTAACAAGTAAGGGGAAACCTTGCCTATTTAAAATTTTTAACACCATATGAAATAAGCCGATAAAGCATAAACCGCCTTTCAAAAATTAGAATAGAAACCAAAGGGCAAATGCCCGATATGTAACTCGCCCGAGGCAAGATCTTATTATTGCCCAGTCTCTTCTTATAGTAAAGTGCGTATACGCTTAACAAAAGGACTTCTTTTTTGAAGAGTCAAGAATAAATAAAAAAAAAAGTCCGGTCTTACTTAGCTTAGTATCCGTCTATAAAGATAGTAAGAGCCCATTCCCGTTTCCCGTTGATTAAAATAGAAAATTTCGGAAGAATTTTTGATTGGAATAAATTTCCAATCACCTGAATCCCTTTCTTTTCGAAGTAAAAAGACGGGAATCAATGAAATTGGATTCAAATAGTATTTATAGTCTTTAGTATTATTCCTATCATATATTCCTCTGTTGGAATCCAATGGGATTTCCAAATTTAGAGTTTTTATTTTAAATAGTTCAAAATGCGTTGCAGGACGATCTATAAAACAAGCGGGTTTGATTCCTGAACTCAATTAGTAGTACTTCTAAAGCCCACTTCTTCCCCACACTACGAGTGAAAGGGAAAATGTAAAGACTACCATTAAAGCAGCCCAAGCGAGACTTACTATATCCATGTGCATTATGTCCTCTAATCTCTATAAATACGAAGGAATTATTCCTCACTAATAATAGTGAAATTAATGTCGCAGAGTCAAAAAAGGGTTCTACTGAACACTATTGAGAAACCAATCCAAAAAATGGATTAGGATTTCGAGTTTTTTGGTGATTCAATTCAGGCGACACCCGGATTTGAACTGGGGAAAAAGGATTTGCAGTCCCCCGCCTTACCACTCGGCCATGCCGCCAAAACGATACAAAATAGATACAATTTTTCCCGGATTACTTCGTTTTTATTGTACTTGCGTTTTGACTTCTGTTTTCCTTAATCCTTTTATTTCCTAAAATTTCAACCATTGACTCCTTACTTCTAATTTAATTCATAAACGATTCTGGAAT